AACAAGTAGTTTTCTTGGTTGGTTAATTGGTCACATTTTTTTCATGAAATGGGTTGGATGGGTAGTATTCTGGATACGGCAAAATCCTTCTATCATAGCAATGCCGCGTATAGGTAGAAGGCACGCTAGATCAAATAAGTACCTTGTGGCAGACTTGAGAACTTCTATGGGTCGAATTTTGAGTATTCTCTTATTTATCACCTGTGCCTACAATTTAGGCGGAATACCCTCGCCTATTTTCACTAAGAAACTGAAGGAAAACTCAAAAAAAAAAAAAGAAATGGGGGAAAGTGAGGAAGAAACAGATGTAGAAATAGAAACCACTTCCGATTCCGAAGAGATCCAAGTGGATGAAGAGGAAAAAACAAAGGAGAAATTTGAAAAACCTATTGTGACTCTTCTTTTCGATTATAAACGATGGAATCGTCCATTGCGATATATAACAACCAATCAACCTGCAAATGCTGTAAGAAACGAAAACGAAATGGCACAATATTTTTTTGCTACATGCCTAAGTGACGGAAAACAAAGAATCTCTTTTACATATCCACCCAGTTTGTCAACTTTTTTTGAAATGATACAAAAAAGGTGGTTTTTAGACACGACAGAAACAAGATCCTCGGAAGAACTATATAATCGTTGGGTTTCTACCAACGAACAAAAAAGAAAGAGCCTAAGCAACGAATTTATCAAGCGAATTGAAGCTCTAGACAAGGGTTCTCTTGATGATGTACTTGAAAAAAGGACTAGATTGTACAATGATGGGACTGAGCAAAACTGCTTACCAAAAGTGTATGATCCTTTTTTGAGCGGACCCCACCGTGGAACAATTAGAAATTTCGATTTGGACTCAAGCATCAACAATCCTTTAAACAACCCGATAGAAGATTCCCTAACAAGCATGTGGAATAAGCTTAAGCTTCAAGATATCCTTCCTAATGATTTCCGAGAATTTGAAGATCAAGAAGACAAAAGGAAAGAAGATCAAGAAAACAAAAAAAGTGAAGATCAACAACAAAAAGAATATCAATATCAAAGTGCATTAAGTGCATTTGAAGACGAAGATAAAGAATATCAAAGTGCATTTGAAGATGAAGATCGAGAAATTCGAAGTGAATTTGCAGGGGAACCAAGGCCTAATACGGCTTTGAATTTAAACGAAAATGATGAAATTGAAAACCTTGAAATTGCAATCGAAAACTTTGAAATCGAAAAAAAGGTTCCTCGATGGTCATACAAATTGAACGTGGATTGGGGGGATTTGGAAAACGAGCCAAAAGACAATGAAGAAGAGGAAAATCAGGCTTATGATATTTGTTCACCAGAAGTAAGACGCGTAGTCATTTATACTGAGAAAGAGACTGAGAACGAGACTGAGAACGAGACTGAGAAAGAGACGGAGACTGGTGCGAATGCTAGGACTATCGAAAAAAATACTAAGACTACTACTGACGAAGATAAGACAGATAAAACTGCCGAGAATGCTCGGACTATCGAAAATCCTAAGACTACTACTGACGAAGATAAGACAGATAAGACTGCCGAGAATATTAAGACTACTACTGACGAAGATAAGACAGATAAAACTGCCGAGAATGCTCGGACTATTGAAAATCCTAAGAATACTATTAAGGATAAGGAAGATAAGAAGGAGGAGGAGGAACCGGAAGAAATTGCTTTGCTTTCCTATCTAGAAGAACCAGATTTTGATCGCGATTTAATTAAAGGATCCATGCGAGCTCAACGACAACGAAGACAGAGATTACCTTTTAGTAAAACTGAGATTTGTCTGATTATATTAGGAATGGCTATCTCTTGTTCTACGGAATCAGAGGATGTCAATCAAAATATTGCCTCCTTTTGGCGACAATGTTTCATACTCGGGTTGGGACTTGGCTTCTGTTGGCATTGCTCCGCGGAGTAGGCTTATTCTTTTTCTTTCTGTTCTCATCGAAAAATAAAGTAAAAGAAAACGTCACTATAGCTATAGTAAGTAGTAAATTACTAAAAAAAGAAAAATGGATAAATAAAATAAATAAAAGAAAAGATAAGAAGAAATTCGACCGCCCCCCATATATTTTATCCCCTCTCCTACAAAGAAACTTATAACACCAACCCCGTTCGTAATTCCATCAATTACCCCTCTATCAAAAAAAGACATTTGTTCTGCTAACCTTCTTATGCCACTAATAAAGATAGTTTTATAAAAAGCTTCAATATAAGCACAATTATATGACCAATTATAGAGAATATTGATTTTTTGGTCCCAGAAGAGTCTTTTAGGCCCCGTTTTCATAAATAAATTCATTAAGCCAAAATTATGAAAAGATGAATAAACAGGCCTATATAAAAGAGACGCTATAAATATTCCAAAAAAGGCTATACTTACTGAAAAAAATGCATTTGTGACAAATTCATACGAATCCATAGAATTGTTTGAATTTGACTGTAAAAAAGTTATCGTCGGAGCTAACCATTTTGATAATATATCAAAATAGACTTCCTTTTGATCAAAAGGAAGTCCTATGGATCCGATGAAACAAGTAAATAAAACCAATACAATAAGTGGAAATAGCATTGTATTGTCCGATTCCTGGGGATAGATTGAATTTTTTTTATTGGAAAAAAGAGTAATAGTAAAAAGAGGTCGCATCACATTTCTTGCATTCCCATGAATTGGATACCCTTTTTTCAAAAAAAGGGAAACGCTTTCAATATTATTTATTGTTGATAAAAGCAAATTTGCTTTTATCAATTTCAATCCATCTTTACCCCATATAGATAGTGAGTAGAACGAGCTATTTTTTTTGCCGTTAAAATTTTGAAAATAAACGTTTAAATGCCCCTCAAAAGTCAGTAAATACATTCGAAACATATAAAATGCAGTTAAACCCGCCGTGAAAGAAGCTATTATCGCAAAAAGAGGCGAATATCCCCAGCTATCATAAAGAATCTCGTCTTTGGACCAAAAACAAGCAAGAGGTGGAATACCACAAAGAGAAAGTGTACCTAACAAAAAGGAAGTTTTTGTAATTGGTAAATATTTTGTTAAACCCCCCATAAGAGCCATATTCTGGATTTTTTCTGGCGAATATCCAATACAGGTTTCCATTGAATGAATAATGGATCCAGAACCTAAAAATAATAATGCTTTCGAATAGGCATGGGTGATCAAATGAAATAAAGCCACTCGATAAGATCCCATACCTAAAGCTAACATAGTATAACCCAATTGAGATATTGTAGAATAGGCTAAACTTCTCTTAATGTCTCTTTGAGCAAGAGCCAAAGTAGCCCCTAATAGTAATGTTATCATACCTATTAAAGAAATAAAATTCATTACGTAGGGTATAGATATAAAAAGAGGAATAAGTCGAGCTACAAGAAAAATTCCTGCTGCTACCATAGTAGCAGCATGGATAAGAGCTGATATAGGAGTAGGCCCTTCCATGGCATCAGGTAACCATACATGAAGGGGAAATTGTGCCGATTTAGCAACTGCACCAACGAATAATAGGGAGGCAAAGAAAGTAAGAAATAAAGAATTGAACCCATCATTATCAATCAAATTTTTGGTTATTTCGAATAAATTTCGAAAGTCGAAACTACCCGTTATAAAATAAAAACCCAAGATTCCTAATAATAAACCAAAGTCCCCTACGCGATTAGTTACAAAGGCTTTTTGACAAGCACTTGCCGCAATAGGTCGTGTGAACCAAAAACCTATTAATAGAAAGGAACACATTCCAACCAATTCCCAAAAAAAATAAATTTGTATCAAATTAGAACTAGTTACTAATCCCAACATAGAAGCATTAGACAAACTCATATAAGCAAAAAATCTCAAATATCCTTGATCATGAGACATATAATTGTCACTATAAATAAGAACCATTATCCCAACAGTAGTAATTAATAATAACATAATGGAAGTAAGCGGATCTATCAAATAGCCAAATTCTAAGGAAAAATCATTATGGATAGTCCAGGACCATACATATTGATGAGCAATACTGACGTTTATTTGATAAATAGCCAGATCCGCTGAAAAAATCATAATGATACTGAGTAATAAAACACTAGGAAAAACCCACATACGGCGAAGGCTTTTTGTCGCGGTCGGAAAAAGGAGAAGTCCCACTCCTATAGCAATAGGAACTGGGAGTGGAACAAAAGGTATGATCCATGCATATTGATATGTATGTTCCATAAAAAAAGAAAACTTTTTGTATTTTTTTTTTTTTTTTTATTATTTAATTGTTTCCGATTCACCAGTTCTTATCTCTTGGGGAAAAAGCAAAAAAGAATTGAATAAAGAAAATGACGATTTAAATAGAAATCAAATCGCATATAACTGAAAAAAAAAGAAAACAAATAAATTATGATTATGAAAAATATTATTTATTATCAAGTCAAGTATCACTCAACCAATTAATATAACAACTAACTCATTGACTCGTTCTAATTTGAAAATGGAAATTTTGACAATTTTTACAATAGCGTTTTTTATTTTTCAAGCAGGTAGGTTTCATGAAACTTTTTGATCTATTTTTTGTTAATTTAATATAACACGACGAAACTATCTGGAGATACTCAATCAAATCCCTTTTATTATTAAATTAATAAGAATAAGCAATTAAATTGCTATATCTATAGCAGCAAGAAATGGAGATCGTCGAAATAAATCTTAATGCGAAGAGAAGATAAGATATATTAAATAGTAACAAAGAAAAATGAGAAAAATGATTCTTTACTTTTGATCTTGTATGTACGGATATTTTATCTAATACAGTAAAAAATCTCTATTTTGATCAATACAAGTCTTACCCAGTTAACTATAATATAGTAAATAACCTCTTTATTTTTTTCTGTTTTCATTTTTAATGATGGTTCCAAAAAAACGTATTCGTCAAAATATTTGTAAATTCAAAAAGGTGCTGGGCGACAGTAAAAGAATTTGCTTTTGCAAGATATCTTTTTTCCGGGAATTTTCAATTTTTTTTTTTTGTGCGACTAATCGAAAAAAGTAATGTAGTAAAGCATTGAACTATTCTAAATTGAATGCCGACGAATCGCTCAATTTGCTAATTTCATTTAGTAAATTAGTAAAATAATAGGAAGTATTCCCATCAATTTATATTATCTTTCTTTATTTATTGGGATAAATGGCTACTCAGGATTCTGTATATATTTTTTATATTAATTATATACATAAAATATAGATATTCTATAATCTATTTACCGAATATTGCAATAACCAAAATAAATGATTATTTTTACTTAATACTTAAGTCAAATTGAGTTCAAGGTATAAGTATAACATTTTTCTCTTTCGTTTTTTTTTTTTTGTAAGTTTTTGTGGGATAGGGATTAGAATCTTTCCTATCTATTCACTTTTTCAAATTTCAAATGAAAATAATACAAAAACTAAAAAAAGTCTTCTTTTTTTAGTTTTAGGAAGGTTTTCATTTTTCATTTGAATATAGAATATATCTCGCATAAAGATAGAGAAAAAATTCTCAAAAAATAAGAATTGGGTCACGATCTAGTTAAGACGGGTAAATTCTCGAAGAGCTTCCCTTTTCACTTTTAACTAGATAAAAAAAGCATTGGATTATGAAAACTTACACTATTTTACAACTAAAGATTCTTTTTTCTTTTTCTTTTATTGAATATGTTCAAATAGTTATTATTTTTTTTATTATTATAGTAAGTCTTTATTCATTTTTTTTCTAAAGCTAAGGGATACTAATTCAATCCTGCCATCTCAACGATTGAATATTGAATATAGATGGGCTATTATGATTTCGAGCACGCCGCTATGGTGAAATTGGTAGACACGCTGCTCTTAGGAAGCAGTGCTAGAGCATCTCGGTTCGAGTCCGAGTGGCGGCATCTTCAAAAAGAACTAAAATAGATCCTATTCTATAATGAATTGAATTCTTGAATTCCATATTTACTTTTAGGATTTTTATGATATTTTTGACTTTAGAACATATATTAACTCACGTCTCTTTTTCGATTGTTTCAATTGTAACTACTATTTATTTGATGACCTTATTAGTCCACGAAATTGTTGGACTATATGATTCGTCAGAAAAAGGGATGAAAGCTTCTTTTTTGTGTATAACAGGATTTTTAGTGATTCGGTGGATTTATTCAGGTCATTTCCCCTTAAGTGATTTATATGAATCATTAATGTTCCTTTCGTGGAGTTTTTCCATGATTCATTTAGTTCCCTATTTTAGGAACCATAAAAATCATTTAAGTACAATAACCACGCCAAGTGCTATTTTTACCCAAGGGTTTGCTACTTCAGGTCTTTTAACTGAAATTCATCAATCCACAAAATTAGTACCCGCTCTCCAATCTCAGTGGTTAATGATGCACGTAAGTATGATGGTATTGAGCTACGCAGCTCTTCTATGCGGATCTTTATTATCAATGGCCCTTCTAGTAATTACATTTCGAAAAAACCTAGAGATTCTTGGTAAAATTCATTATTTATTAACGGGGCCATTTTATTCTGGCGAGACAAAATACATGAATGAAATAAGCGATGTTGTGCGAAATCCTTTTTTTATTTCGTTTAGAAATTATCATAGGTATCAATTCATTCATCAATTGGATTTTTGGGGTTGTCGTATCATTAGTCTAGGTTTTCTCTTTTTAACCATCGGTATCCTTTCCGGAGCAGTGTGGGCTAATGAAGCGTGGGGGTCATATTGGAATTGGGATCCCAAGGAAACTTGGGCATTTATTACTTGGGCTATATTTGGGATTTATTTACATACTCGAACAAATAAGAATTTGCAAGGCATAAACTCTGCATCTGCAATTGTGGCTTCTACGGGATTTCTTATAATTTGGATATGCTATTTCGGGATAAATCTATTAGGAATAGGACTACATAGTTATGGTTCATTCACATTAACTTCTAATTGAAGAAGGATCCTTAGAAATCGAATACAGGGACAGGGGGATAGCGTATATAACAAAAGTTTGTAAGAGTTTTTGTTTGAGAACCGTAAAAAACTTTATGGTTCTCAAACAAAAACTCCAAACGTATCTAATTCAATCAAGTTTTTTTTACTTGATAGATATCTTATTATATTATTCTTTTATTTTTTTGATAAAAACAAAGTATCTATAAAAAAAAATAATTAGATAAAATAATTTCTACCTTGTCAACTGATAGGGAAAAAACGAAATCTGGATAAATACCAATACCAATTATTGGTAAAAGTATACAAATCGAAACAAAAAGTTCTCGCGGTCCGGAATCAAAAAAATGAGAGTTTGGGGCATGAAATTGTTTGTATCCATAGAAAATCTGACGTAACATAGATAATGAATAGATAGGAGTTAATATCATTCCAATTGCCGTTAGAAATGTAATGGGTATTTTTGACATGAAAAAATATTTTTGGCTAGTTATTATTCCAAAAAATACTACCAATTCTGCAAAAAAACCGCTCATTCCTGGCAATGCAAGAGAAGCCATTGAGAAACTACTAAATAATGTAAATATTTTTGGCATTGGGATAGCTATTCCTCCCATTTTGTCGAGAGAAACAAGACGTATTCTATCATAACTCGTTCCTGCCAAGAAAAAAAGCGCAGCGCCAATAAATCCATGAGAGATCATTTGTAAAATAGCCCCATTGAGTCCCGCATCTGTTATGGAACTAATTCCTATAATTGTGAAACCCATATGAGATACGGAAGAATAAGCAATTCTCTTTTTTAAATTATGTTGACCAGGAGATGTTGAAGCTGCATAGATTATTTGAATTGTCCCTATTATCATGAACCCGGGAGAAAATAGAGAATGAGCGTGGGGTAATAATTCCATATTGATACGAACTAATCCATATGCTCCCATTTTTAATAAGATTCCGGCTAAAAGCATACATGTACTATAATGTGCTTCTCCGTGGGTATCCGGTAACCATGTATGTAGGGGTATGATTGGAAGTTTTACAGCATAAGCAATAAAAAATCCAAGATATAATAGTATTTCCAATACTACAGGATATGATTGATTAGCTAATGTTTCAAACTGTAATGTCGGTTCATTAGAAGCATATAAACTCATACCCAGAACTCCGATTAAGAGAAAAATAGAACCCCCCGCAGTATACAAAATAAACTTTGTAGCTGAGTACAAACGTTTCTTCCCGCCCCACATAGAAAGAAGTAGGTAGACAGGAATTAATTCCAACTCCCACATAATGAAAAAAAGTAAAAGATCTCGAGAGGAAAATGATCCTATTTGACCGCTATACATTGCTAACATTAGGAAATGGAACAATCGTGAATCTCGAGTAACCGGCCAAGCCGCTAAAGTAGCTAGAGTGGTAATAAATCCCGTCAGTAAAATGGGTCCTATGGAAAGTCCATCGATTCCGAGTCTCCAGTGAAAATCAAAAATATTTATCCATTTATAATCCTCTTCCAATTGGATTAATGGATCGTCCAATTGAAAATGATAACAGAATGCATAGGTGGTTAGAAGGAGTTCTAATAGACAAATACAAATAGTATACCACCTAATTACCTTATTTCCTCTATGAGGGAAAAAGAAAATGAGAGAGCCCGCGAATATCGGCAAAACAACAATTATTGTTAACCAAGGAAAAGAATTCGTGGTAAAGACAAGATACACTTTGGACAGAAAAACCCATACTCGAAAAATACATAATTAGATATATATAATATCGAGTATGGGTTTTTGTCGGTAAAGAAAAATAAAAAGAGTGCAAGTAGAATTTTTTGCAAGGTATCAATAAGCTAGACCCATGCTGCGAGTTGTCTCATGCCATAAATAAACCCGTACACTCAGGAAATCCGTTGGACAGGCGGATTCACACCTTTTACAACCCACGCAGTCTTCTGTTCTTGGAGCAGAAGCAATTTGTTTAGCTTTGCATCCGTCCCAAGGTATCATTTCTAATACATCTGTGGGGCAAGCTCGTACACATTGGGTACACCCTATGCATGTATCATAAATCTTTACTGAATGTGACATTGGATCTATCCATTTTTTGAACATCATAAATTTTCGATCTAGTTCTAGTAAAATAACTTAGTATTAGTAAATGAAATACATTTAAACACCAGATGAATCAACGATTTCCATTTACTAGAATGAGTTTGTAATCAATCTACTTCTGTATCTGCTCATGAGAGAGGACCAAGATACTTCGCCTTCTTAGATTTTCAAAAATAGCGTCTATTCTTTTCTTTATCTATATGCCTACGATTACTGCTATTTATTTAACAAATTTGATTGATTGATACGAGTTGATTTTCTATTACGATGAATTGACGAAACAATAGCTAATCCAATAGCCGCTTCAGCGGCTGCAATACCTATAACAAAAATCGAGAAAATGTCTCCTTTTAATTGACGACTATCAAAAAAATCAGAAAATGTTATGAAATTCAAATTCACTGCATTCAGTATAAGCTCAAGACACATAAGCGCTCTAATCATATTTCGACTTGTAATCAATCCATAGATACCCATAGATAATAAATAGGCGCTCAAAACAAGTATATGCTCGAGCATCATTGAACTACCCCGCACCAATTCAATCTTGATTCATTTCAATATGAACAATAATGTAACTGAACTGATAGAGTATACCAAGTATGTAATGAAAATATTGGTAATAGACCTAACTAAAACATTTCCATTTTATACATGAACAAGCTAAAAGAAGCATTAAAATAAAAAAGAAAAGAAAGGAAATCCTTAGTTTTTTTTTATGAGTATTTATTACTGACGAGTTATAGCAATTGCGCCTATCAAGGCAACTAAAAGAATTATAGAAATAAGTTCAAATGGAAGAAAAAAATCCGTTGATAAATGAATCCCAATTTGTTGACCATTATTTATCAAATCCTGTTCTAGAATTTGGTTTGATCTTGTGGTCCAAATAATTCCGTACCATGATGTATCTGAAATAGTAGTAATTAGTGAAAAAAAAAGACTTGTACAAACTAGTGAAGTGATCCCATCCCCCGCAGTCCAAAGGTGGGCATCATTGGAATATTCTGAACGATTCATGAACATCACAGCAAAAACGATTAGGACATTTATGGCTCCCACGTAAATAAGTAGCTGTGCCGCAGCTAGAAAATAGGAATTCGAAAGAATATGGAATAAGGATATACAAACAAGCACCAATCCCAACGAAAAGGCAGAATAAATAGGATTGGTAAGTAATACTACTCCTAGACCACCGACTATAAGACCCAACCCTAAAAATACTAAGAGAAAATCATGTATTGGCGCAGGTAAATCCATTTTTTATTTTATTTTTTATGTAAATATGGAAAATTAAGAGAGAAATTCAGCCGAAATCCTTCATGACCTTATTGACCCGACCGAGAAAAAAGACATTATCCTATTTTTTAATACGTTTCTAGTTTCTAATTGAATGAAATCCTTTTATAGGGTGTTAGTTGATGTAGATACACTTAGTCATTTTACTTGCATCTGCTTTTTCTATACGAAAAAACGAAAAAATGCAATTTCATTTATAGATTTCGAAAGCCTCATATATTTTAGAATTTTTAACACAAAGCAAGCCCCGATTCTTAACAATCTTAGGATTCTTAGGTTTAGGTATTGATTAAGCAAACTTCGCTTCCTCAAGTTCAATCAAAACCAAATTTGACTAATCTAATTAAGTAATTGTTATTGAATGAACAGAATTACCCACGCTTTTTGTTATTGGAATCGAATTCATAATTGTTTGAATTGTGTAATCTCCAATTATTGACATTGGTAATCGACCCAAAGCAATTTGATTATAATTTAATTCGTGACGATCATAAGTAGAAAGCTCATATTCTTCAGTCATTGATAAACAGTTTGTTGGACAATACTCGACGCAGTTACCACAAAATATACATATTCCAAAATCAATACTGTAATTAAGCAATCGTTTCTTTCGAATATTCGTTTCCAATTTCCAATCAACAACAGGTAGATCTATAGGGCATACACGAACACATACTTCACAAGCAATACATTTATCAAATTCAAAATGTATTCGACCACGAAAACGCTCCGATGTGATGAATTTTTGATAAGGATAGTGAATAGTTACCGGCAAACGATTCGCATGAGATAGGGTAATCAAAAAACTTTGGCCAATATACCTCGTAGCTCGTACTGTTTGTTGACCATAATTCATGAACCCAGTTACCATAGGGAGCATATCGTGAATATCTCTGAATAAATTTCATGTTTCTTTCTATTGGTTGAGAGAAGTTATGAAGCTATACTATCATATCCTAAAAATCCCATGCCATGCCTTTCCATTATAATGAAAGGAGTTGGAACGAAGTTGTTAATAAAAAATTCCCCAAAGAAATAGGTAAAAGAAATTTCCACCCAAGATTCAATAGTTGGTCCATTCTCAGCCTAGGTAAAGTCCATCTTGTTGTGATAGGAATGAACAGGAACAAAAAAGCTTTAGCTAATGTAATAAAAATACCTATTGTCGTTCCAAAGACTCTACACACTTCATTATTTCCGAAAAGCTCAGGAATGAGTATGTACGGAATAGAAAAATTCCAACCACCCAAGTAAAGAACTGTTACAAATAATGAAGAAACTAGTAGGTTTAGATAGGAAGCAAGGTAAAATAAAGCAAATTGAATACCCGAATATTCGGTTTGATAACCCGCAACTAGTTCTTCCTCTGCTTCCGGTAAATCAAAAGGTAATCTCTCACATTCCGCTAGGGAAGAAATTAGAAAAACCATAAACCCTATAGGTTGACGCCACAGATTCCACCCCCAAAAACCATATTTTGATTGCGCCTCAACTATATCAACTGTACTTGAACTGTTAGATAATTCTAGTCGATGGTAACATCACTCTTCCCGTCGCTATTGCAAAAACGTACATGAAATTTCAACTTCATACGGCTCCTCGATGGCCACAAATAAATATAAGGACCTCTTTGATGGTATCTCACTATGTTTGTTGTTTGTAGAGTAGGTCGAGTAACGATACATCGTAAAGTCCAAAATTAGACCAATGCAATCCTGTCTGCTATAAAAAAGTGCTTATGAATTGATCTTATCCTTTAGAATAGAATTTCAACTTTATTTAGTAAAAACTTCAGCCTTAAATAAACTACTTATGACTATTTGTATTCATACCCCTTTCCATTACGAAAAAAAAAAAAAGACACTCTATTAGTTATATTAGTTATTAGTTCATGAATTGTGATAAGAGTTATATGTGTATTAATTATTAATATGGATAAAGAAATAAAGAATAAGAGTTCCGTTTTTTTTCTTTCGTTCCTCTTCTTCTTTCTCATAAAAAATAAAAAAAGAATCTAAAAGAAAATAAAGGATTACTTCGTTCCTGATAGGAATTTCTTGAATCAGTGGATAGGAGCATACTCTGGATCGGGATCATGGGGAAGTACTACTTGATCGTTTCTACTAACTTAAAGCCCCTATTAGGATTCCTTTTATACGGAAATATCCGTCCCTCGGGATACTCTATATTACTAATCTTTTGTGTACCTTAGTATTCCTAACCGTCCACTAATTTTTGCCCAACCCCCCCATAGTATAGTACATAGTATAGTAATACAAAGATATAGTAAAAAGTAAAAACTCCCTATAGGTTGATCTTTTGTATCCGCTTCAAAACCCTGATGACTAATCCACCAATCTTTGGGAAACAGTTTCTAGTTTCTACTGCTTATCTTTACTTTCACTTAACTCTTGTACCTAGGGAATGAGACTCAATTTTTTACTGCCAATTTTTAAGCTGTTTTGTTTCACTCATATAACTATCTGTATTTAATTTAGTTCATCGCCCCGACTGATGAATATCCTAACGAATCGCACGTAGAGAGATTGATAATACACATGGAGTTAATGGTATTTCATAACTAATTGATTGAGCAGCGGCTCGTAGACCACCTAAAAAGGAATATTTATTATTTGATCCATACCCTGACATTAGAAGTCCAATAGGAGCAATACTTGAAATTGCAATCCATAAAAAAACACCTATACTCAGATCGGCTAGAACAAGGCGATAGCCAAAAGGAATTACGGAATAACTTAATAAGATTGATATGACCGCGATAGACGGCCCAAGACTGAATAAAAGAATATCCCCTCTAGAGGGGAGAAGATCCTCTTTGAAAATGAGTTTGGTCCCATCTGCTAAAGCTTGAAGAATTCCGAAAGGACCGGCATACTCGGGTCCAATACGTTGTTGTATTCCTGCAGATATTTGTCGTTCTAACCACACAATTACTAGCACCCCTATGACGATTCCCGATAAAGGAGTAAAAATAGGAACAAGCAAGCATATGAGTCCGTAAAACTCTTTTAATGATTCCGATCTGGAAAAGGAATTGATAGCTTGTTGTACTTTTGTCGTATCCATTATCATTTCAACGGTCAACTTCTCCCATAATGATATCTATACTACCTAGTATTGTCATAATATCAGCCAATTTCATTCTTTTAACTAGCTGAGGAAGAATTTGCAAATTGATAAAACCTGGTGGACGAATTTTCCATCTCCAGGGAAAAACACTCTGATCCCCTATTAGAAAAATTCCCAACTCCCCTTTAGGGGCTTCTACTCTCACATAAAGTTCTTGTTTTGACAATTCAAAAGTGGGCGAAGGTTTTTTACTAATAAATCGATAATCAAAATCATTCAATTCGAAATCCCTTGCACTATCAAAGCGGCGTACTTCTAAATTTTCATAAGGACCCCCCGGGATTTGTTCCAGAGCTTGTTGAATAATTTTGATAGATTCTTTCATTTCACTGATTCGGACTAAATAACGCGCTAAAGAATCGCCTTCTTTTTGCCATTGCACTTCCCAATCAAATTCGTCATAAGACTCATAATGATCAACTTTACGAAGATCCCATGGCATTCCGGAAGCTCGTAGCATGGGTCCGGATAAGCCCCAATTTATTGCTTCCTCTCCGCTAATAAAGCCCACCCCTTCAACTCTTTCCAAAAAAATAGGATTCCGTGCAATAAGTTTTTGATATTCAGTAACCCCTGTTACAAAATAATCACAGAAATCTAAACATTTATCTATCCATCCATGAGGTAGATCAGCAGCTACTCCCCCAATACGGAAATAATTATGCATCATTCGCATACCCGTGGCAGCTTCGAATAGATCATATATAAGTTCTCTCTCTCTGAAAATATAGAAAAAAGGAGTCTGCGCACCGATATCCGCCATAAAAGGGCCAAGCCATAACAAATGAGAAGCTATGCGACTCAGTTCCAGCATAATGACTCTAATATAGCTGGCTCTTTTAGGTACTTGAATATTTCCTAATTGTTCTGGTGCATTTACTGTTATTGCTTCTGTAAACATAGTAGCTAAATAATCCCAACGTGTTACATAAGGCAGATATTGTATAATTGTTCGATTTTCTGCAATTTTTTCCATTCCTCTGTGTAAATAACCCAATACAGGTTCACAGTCAATAACAGCCTCACCATCTAGAGTAACGATGAGTCGAAGAACACCATGCATTGATGGGTGTTGAGGACCCATATTGACTATCATGAGATCTTTTCTTGTAGTTGGTACAGTCATATATTTTTTCTCCGATTCCTTATTCCGTGAATTGCTGCAAACGAATTTCAAAATTAATTGGGGTGGGTTTTTATCTCTCGAATATCGAATTTACTAATTAATTCTTTATAACGTACTCTATTTTTCTTTGACAAATAAGATAGTAGCCGTTGACGTTTTCCTAGAATTTGACGTAAACCTCTCTGAGATAAATAATCTTTTCTGTGCAATTCTAAATGTGAAGTAAGTCTCCTTATCTTATTGGTGAAACTGAATATTTGAAATTCAACAGACCCCTTTTTTTCTTCTTGCGAAATAGAAATAACTGAGATAAATGAATTTTTTACCATAAAAAGAATTCTTCTCACTCCCGCTTTTTTTTTTACAAATTGACAAATCTGGGTTTTACCGATCACTAATAATAATACATTTGCGTTTGTTATACACCAAAAGTTCATTTGAATTTTTTGAGATACTTGCTTTTTTTATCAAATTCGATTACTCAATCCATTTTTCCTTTTTTCGGATATGAATACAAAAACGGGTATGGCTGATCGACTTTGCACTCAAAAAAGAGAAGCAGTTGGACTTAAGATTAAGAAGAGCCTGCCGATTCTTAATTCATTTCGGATAGGATAATGTCGTTAAATCAGTATTATTTATGTACCAGAATCTAATATAACATAACACTTTTGTCTATCTCCTTGCCTTCATATACCATATAAGATATGGCATGTGATTCATAAAAAATGGACCATCAAGTAATTCTCAATTGTGGATACATACGGATTCTTGACATACTGAAACAACTACCATTATTGGTATCAAACCAATAGCGATTCATACAAGCTAAATCTTCTAATCGATAATTGGGCCAAAGAAATAATTGAAACTTCATAAATTTCTTGGCATTTATATCAAAACTTTTACCTTTATCCAAAACTTGAAGACAGTTACTTGTACTTGCTTTGTTACCCTTACAAAATGCTAGATCTCTATCCACAACATTTCCATCTCCTGAATTTAAACAAAGTCGAATTCTTAACTCTCTACGACGTCTAGGAGATAAAATATTTTCAATAACAAGTAAATCATTATGATTTTTTTCTCTATTCCCGAGCAACTTTTTGTGTCGAGGAATGGGTTTATAAAAACCCTTCTTATCAACATCAACATTTCTTTTTTCTTGGCTTTTTTGATAACTTTTCATTTTTTGCTTATTTTTAAGTACATGTAAAACCGTTATTGTTTGATACATAATAGATTGCCCATCCCATTTTATTGATAACTTAGCCGGTTCAATAAACAAATATCCCTTTTTTACTAACTCGGCAATAGGTTGAGTATTTGTCAATGGGATTAGCTCTACCCTCAGGTCCTCTCTTTTGATCGAAATTAGAGTAATTTCCGTTGGATTTTGCAGTCTAACCAGTAGAGAAATTACTTTTATATTATCGTATAGTACATTATTCGAATACAAAGGTGAAGGTTCGTCTAATTTTGCTTGAAAAACAGAATTTTTTTTTAGTAAAAGATCTAATTCTGATGTTTTCTTCTTCTTAGGTTGCTTGTCATTTTTGTTAGAATCTTCTTTCAAATCTTTTTGTTGGTTTGAGCCATCTGAGCCAATATTTCCCTGGACTGACTTTTTATTTTCTTCTTTCTTTTTAGTTTCTAATTCAGAATCCTTTTTTTCAATAGCGTTCTCATCTCCATCAAAATTGAAAAGAAGCGAATTGATTGGTATGCTCCATGGTTGAATCTTATATGTATCATAAAGTGACACAAATTCTGGGGGTAAAAACGAGAGTTTCAGAGTAGATGTCTTAGATATCGGATCCATTTTTATTCTTTCTTCATTCATTCCCATCCAGTCAAAAATGTTTTTTGTTCGATTGGCCGCGTTAAGTTGTTTATCAATCGCGAGAGAAAAAGTCTTTTTCTTATCTTTCTTATCTTCTTTATCAATTTTTGGATAAATATTACGTTTTTTAATATTTTTAAGAATGTTGACCTCAATATCCAGATCGAGCCAGAACTCTATATCCTCCATTTTTGTTTTAAGAGAAAAATCAAAAATTCTCCAATCAAAATATTTTCTCTCCCGATTTCTATGCCTATCGTAGTCTTCTCTTTTTTTTAGAGAACCAGTACCAACTACATCCTCCGACAGATCATATAATTCAAGAGAATATTTCTTGTTTTTATAATTAAAGAGAAGCTCGTTGCCCTCATTTACTTGTAATGGTGATCTAGAAATATATGAACCCTTCTTATCTTCATAATGAATATAGTTATGTGATAAACGATCATATTTGTAATTTTTCAATTTTTTATTTAGTACAGGAGCCTTCGCATAATTCTTGTTTTTTTCGTTCTCATAATGAATTAATTGGTCTTTTTTCTGTTTATAAAAATCCAGATTTTGAGAGTTTTTAGTTTGAACCATAGAACTCTTCTGGATTCTATTTCGCCATTTTTGCGTTTGCGCTACTAGTCGAGACCATTGAGGTTTTGATAAATTGTACTGATAGTGATAACGTCCCCTTAACCAATTTTTCCATTCATTTATTCTCATATTGGGGATTTTCTTATGCCCTGATTTCGAATGAGATATTCCTTGTCTTCTAAAGGAATCTTTTATTTGATCCTTAAGAAAAAGAAGTGTTCCCTGATATTGAAGTACAGATTTCCAGTGATACTTGTTAATAATTTGAGTTTTTGATAATTTGTAAAATACGTATGCCTGTGACAAAGAGGCGAGATCGCAAAAAGAATATTCATTATTATTACTACTATTAGAAATAGAAAGTGATTCTTTTATAGTCGAAATAAAACGCATTTTTTTTTGATTTGGTTCATCATTAGGACTGTATTTAACAAAAGTGTTCTTATTTGATTCAAGAAAAACTTTGACATTGATTCTCATACTATTAATTATATATAAAGGGATCTCTATGTATATCCTTTCAATAAACAATTTTACGAAATAGTGCCATTTGCGTATTAATCGGGTATTCCTTCTTTTGAATATTTGCAAAATCCCTTTCTGCGGCTCTAATTTCTTATCATCATAACTTGGTTTCTTAGAACTCATTTCGATATCTGGAATTCTAATTATTTTTATAGTTTCTGTTGTGATTGTTTTAATTTGATCTTTGATTGCATTTGTACTATCAGCCATATCAGGTATTTTTTTTGATGTTAGGGAATCATTTATCCAATCCATGGATCTAACTTCATCGAGCGATTCAGTAATAGGATTATTACTTACTATATCATTATCATTTTTTCTATTTATACTTAATTCCTCCCACTCAGATACTGGAATTGTCTTTACTTTTCTAAGTTCTTGGATTTTTCTTTTGATAAATCCAATTATTTTGAAAATCCAACGTATTTGTTTTTTTAAAACCTTTCTAAACCTTTTTGTTCTTTGCTTTAAAATTCTTAGAGCTAGAAAACCTTCCTTTTTCACTTTTTTGAGGTTTGTATCAATTTCTTTCCAAATAGGTTTAAAAAAGGAGGGTTTTTCTCGGTAAGGGCCAAAGGGTCCTTCGGCTTCCATTCCGAAAGGTGTTAAAAAACAAAAATTCCCTTTTTTACCTTTTCCTTTCTTTTTCATTGGATCTTTATGATTAGATTCTACTTGAGGTTTGTGCCAAGGTTTTAGATCGAAAGGAAATAGGATCTTTATCTGAATACCATCGTCTAACCAATTTTTGGGGAATTCATTTTCTGATAATGGAATCCCTTCATAAGTACATTTAACATGCATTTCTTTACTCCACGCTTTCCAATCCTCGCGCCACTCGGGACATTGAAATAATAGCATACGGCCAATATTTTTGGCTATTATCAACGAGGGCAGTATTATATATTTTCTAAGAAATGATAGGGTTACTAAAAGCACACCCCTTAGTCGTTGAGCCTCATAAAGTTCGAAAAAGTCTGCCACCTTCTTCTCCTCCACCTCTTCCCTCGGATCTTTTTGCTCTGCTTGCTCCAGCCTTTTTTTCTTTTTTTCTTCTGTATCTTTAGAATGCGAATGAAAAGTTTTGAATTCCACGCATTTACCCACCAAATTTCTGATTCTGAAAAGCAAACTCTGCATTTCGAGGATATCAAAAGAAAAAAAAAAAAACAATTTTCTGTCTTCTTGGCCCAAAAAAAGCGGGGAACGCACATATGGGTGAAACAGTGGAAAAATAGAAATTTTGCGTCGTTGAGCTCGCATGGATCCTTTAATTAAATCGCGATCAAAATCTGGTTCTTCTAGATAGGAAAGCAAAGCAATTTCTTCCGGTTCCTCCTCCTCCTTCTTATCTTCCTTATCCTTAATAGTATTCTTAGGATTTTCAATAGTCCGAGCATTCTCGGCAGTTTTATCTGTCTTATCTTCGTCAGTAGTAGTCTTAATATTCTCGGCAGTCTTATCTGTCTTATCTTCGTCAGTAGTAGTCTTAGGATTTTCGATAGTCCGAGCATTCTCGGCAGTTTTATCTGTCTTATCTTCGTCAGTAGTAGTCTTAGTATTTTTTTCGATAGTCCTAGCATTCGCACCAGTCTCCGTCTCTTTCTCAGTCTCGTTCTCAGTCTCGTTCTCAGTCTCTTTCTCAGTATAAATGACTACGCGTCTTACTTCTGGTGAACAAATATCATAAGCCTGATTTTCCTCTTCTTCATTGTCTTTTGGCTCGTTTTCCAAATCCCCCCAATCCACGTTCAATTTGTATGACCATCGAGGAACCTTTTTTTCGATTTCAAAGTTTTCGATTGCAATTTCAAGGTTTTCAATTTCATCATTTTCGTTTAAATTCAAAGCCGTATTAGGCCTTGGTTCCCCTGCAAATTCACTTCGAATTTCTCGATCTTCATCTTCAAATGCACTTTGATATTCTTTATCTTCGTCTTCAAATGCACTTAATGCACTTTGATATTGATATTCTTTTTGTTGTTGATCTTCACTTTTTTTGTTTTCTTGATCTTCTTTCCTTTTGTCTTCTTGATCTTCAAATTCTCGGAAATCATTAGGAAGGATATCTTGAAGCTTAAGCTTATTCCACATGCTTGTTAGGGAATCTTCTATCGGGTTGTTTAAAGGATTGTTGATGCTTGAGTCCAAATCGAAATTTCTAATTGTTCCACGGTGGGGTCCGCTCAAAAAAGGATCATACACTTTTGGTAAGCAGTTTTGCTCAGTCCCATCATTGTACAATCTAGTCCTTTTTTCAAGTACATCATCAAGAGAACCCTTGTCTAGAGCTTCAATTCGCTTGATAAATTCGTTGCTTAGGCTCTTTCTTTTTTGTTCGTTGGTAGAAACCCAACGATTATATAGTTCTTCCGAGGATCTTGTTTCTGTCGTGTCTAAAAACCACCTTTTTTGTA